AACTTATCCTTTCAATTGGTATTTTTGCTTATCCTCGTATCTTTCAAAAATGGAAACTTAGGGAAGTGCTTTATAAACATATGTATAAAAAAACATATTTAATTTAAATTTATCCACTTCATGCTTACTATAACTAGTTATTTCGGTTTTCTACTAGCAGCTTTGACTATAACCTCCGCTCTATTTATCGGTCTAAACAAGATACGACTTATTTGAAATTAATTGCATGAACCATTCCTAAAAAAAATGCTTCTGTGGTAGTTCATATATTCTATAGTTCCTTACCCGGTCAATTTCTAATTCTTGGTCATTGAGATTCATGGGTAATACGGATTAATATTTAAGGATAGATATTACCTCTCCTTTTCTCCGTTCAAAGAAATTGAAATGATTGAAGTTTTTCTATTTGGAATTGTCTTAGGTCTAATTCCTATTACTTTGGCTGGATTATTCGTAACTGCATATTTACAATACAGACGTGGTGATCAATTGGACCTTTGATTAATTAACATCTCTTTTTTTTGATTGACCTCCTACTTTCTTTAATCTACAGGAGGTCAAATTCAGATTGCTGTTCAAGTATTTCAGTGTAATTTTCAACCGAACAAAAATAACAAGAATGGAATCACGCTCTGTAGGATTTGAACCTACGACATCGGGTTTTGGAGACCCACGTTCTACCGAACTGAACTAAGAGCGCTTTATTATCACCAAAACCATTTTGTGACCCAATTTGTCTTGTATGTATATACTATCATAAATAATATAATCGAATTAAATATTGGTTTTGTATATCCAATTTTAATCAATTGAAATTGATCCCTCGTTACTGACCATAAGTAATAGGTAGGGATGACAGGATTTGAACCCGTGACATTTTGTACCCAAAACAAACGCGCTACCAAGCTGCGCTACATCCCTTTCAATTGTCCTACAGTGTCATTGTAGAGAATCTCTGTCTTGTTTTCCACATCTTTATTTCTTCCATTAATATACCCAAACTATCTTGCTATTTCTTCTTTTGGGTCTCATATAATATATAATAATAAAAGACTTATCTTCTATACGTATTAAATTTATATTATATACGTATTAAATAAAGATGAAAACCGCCGTAAAGTAAAAAAAATGAATATTTTTCGGGAATTCTCGGGTAGAAGTAAAAAGGGACTTATTTTTTTGTTTTAAGAAAAGGAATATCGACTATCTACTGTACTGAATCGTTGTACATTTCAAGTCAAGTTGTAAATTTCAATTTGAATTAGGGATTCTGCGTACAAATACAAGTGGTCGGTAGTTAACTACATATATACATCGGGTCATATATGTATTACCATTATTTATTACATTTTAGAATAAAATTACAATAAAAGGAGGATTTTCAATGCGAGATCTAAAAACATACCTCTCCGTGGCACCGGTAGTAAGTACTCTATGGTTCGGGTCTTTAGCGGGTTTATTGATAGAGATCAATCGTTTATTTCCGGATGCGTTGATATTTCCTTTTTTTTCATTCTAGTTAGCGAGATGGGGGGGGGTGAAGAAGATTAGAGATACAATCAAATATCTGTGACTAATCCCTCCCCTTCTCTTCTTTTCTTTTTTTTGATAAACGGAAATGTGATGGCTGTAGCAACAATATCATACAAGATACTTAGATGAAATACTGTACAGCGATTTATATTTATAAAGTCTAAATATAGTTAGAAATCATTATATTTCTTATTATTACTATAGTGATTATTGATTGAAACGAAATCTTTCGTAATTTGATTTCGAGTTAGCAACTTCTCTTTTTTTTTTCGTTCCTTTCTTCCCTTCGGATTGGAAAATAGAAAAAAAGAGTCAGTCAAAAACCCAAAGGAGGTTCATGGCCAAGGGTAAAGATGTTCGAGTAACGGTTATTTTGGAATGTACCGCTTGTGTTCGAAACCGTGTTAATAAAAAATCAATGGGTGTTTCCAGATATATTACTCAAAAGAATCGACATAATACGCCCAGTCGATTGGAATTGAGAAAATTCTGTCCCTTTTGTTACAAACATACGATTCACAGTGAAATAAAGAAATAGATCGAACCGATCGCCTCCGTGCCCGCCTTCCAATCCAAGGAAGATGAAAAACGACATGTTATATATAACATAACAATTTCTATAACATATATTAAATATAAACAAATCCTATTTATTAATTCTAAATCATTTTTGATCGTTTTTGTTTTGATTCGATCGAAATAGGAGTAGGATTTTCGGGATAAGGAATAAACAAACCATGGATAAATCCAAGCGATTCTTTCTTAAATCCAAGCGATCTTTTCGTAGGCGTTTGCCCCCGATCCAATCGGGGGATCGAATTGATTACCGAAACATGAGTTTAATTAGTCGATTTATTAGTGAACAAGGAAAAATATTATCTAGACGGCTGAATAGATTGACTTTAAAACAACAACGATTAATTACCGTTGCTATAAAACAAGCTCGTATTTTATCTTCGTTACCTTTTATTAATAATGAGAAACAATTTGAAAGAAGCGAGTCGACCGCTAGAACTACTGGTCTGAGAACTAAAAATAAAAAATTCTTCAATTGAATCAAATTCCAATCCGAACTCAAACGCGAATTTACGTTTTGTTCGAAAAATCTGAGAATCCAGATTTGATTATCGGGTCGTAAGAAAAAAAAGAATTGGGAAAGAAGAATCAATATTTTTTTATTGAACGTGTTTGTTCATTTTGATAACTTTCCCATACGATGATATTTTATAATACTAATTTCTACTCTACCTTCCCGGAGTTCATTCTCCAGGGAACTCCATTTAAAACATCCCACCGGATTCCTTCCAATCTCCTTATTTTATGATCTCATTAGAAATCATATAAAAACAATTCCTATTTAATATAGCTATTTGTGCAAGTATTTTACGATTAAGAAGCAACTGCCCCTTGTACAGATTGTGTATTAGTCTACTATAACTATAGTATAAGCTATTGTCTCGACTTACTGCATTTATCCGAGCGATCCACAAACGCCGAAAATCTCTCTTTTGCCTATCTCTATCCCGATGAGCTGAAAACAAAGCTCTTATTTTCTGTTGAGTAATAGCCCTAGTAAGTTTTGAATGAGCCCCTCGAAAGCTTGAGGCAAATAAACGAGTTTTTGTTCTACGTCTTCGAGCTATATATCCGCGTTTAATTCTGGTCATTGAATAAATGAAACTTTGATGAATAACTAATTTATTTCTTTTCTTTCAGTTATTTACTTCCCCTTTCCTAGTCTATTAATAACAAAACGGATTCTTCCAATGTATAAAAAAAAATTCCAATGGCTTTTGCTACTATAACCTTCCCGACCACGATTTTTTTTTATAGGCTTTCGCCTCGAAATAAGAAATTTTTTTTGATACCTAGTATCAAAAAAAACATAGTAAATCAAATAGTAAATCAAAAAGTAGTAAATATAAATGGGTATAGTGGGTTCCATCGTTTCTATGGTTTCTTCTTAAACGGTGAGGTCCTCTCTATACACCGGAGCCCCCTCTTTCATTTAATGAATGTTATTGTTAACTTGTACAGTTCACACTTTTTGGCTCTACCCATAATTATCTAGTAATAGGTCTTTCACAACGAAACCACCGATACAGTAACGGTATTTAATTATGAAGATTAGCTGAGTAGCTGACCCTGTTAGTCCGTTCTTGCAAGAGTCAAGAATAAGGGCATAACCTTTCCGCTTTTGAAATCGGATTTCCCTGCTTAATGGATACCATTTTTTACCAATGGGGAATTCTTTCTCGTCGTAAATGAAAAATGGAAATGATTGGATTTAGCACCAATGAAAACCATAAATTTGATAACACAATAGAAAGATATGATAGATCCTTTTTTTTAGATTTACCTTTTTTTTTAGTTTTAGATAGTAAATGGGTTTCTTTCATTCTATCCTATTCATTGGTACTGATCGCCAATACTGGATCAATTGTTTTCTTTCTTTTGGCCTAGCATATTATCTGAACGAGTCGCACATACACCCTAGTACATGTTCCTCGTCGCTGAGGACATCCCCGAAGAGCAGGAGATTTCGTGACATTTTTGATTGACTGTCTTGTGTTTCTAATAAGTTGTTTAATAGTCGGCATGTTGAATCATATACATAATGAGCTGGTTTAGATCGATCCTAACCGGATGATTATGAATCATTTATATATTAATAGCTTCATTATTATATATTAATAGATTCATTATTATATATTAATAGATTCATTATTATATATTAATAGATTCATTATTAATTAATAGAATATTAAACCCGGTAAGACGATAAAATCGAAAATCGCGGATTTGCGTGAAATCCCTGTTCTGTTAGTTGTTGTCATTTTTAAGTTCAAGCGCTACATAATCAACAATTCCATGAGCTTGGGCTTCTGTTGCTGACAGAAAAGCATCTCTTTCCATGTCTTGGTAAACAACCCAGAAAGGTTTGCCTGTTCTTTGTGCATAAACCCTTGTGACGGTTTCGCGCAGCTTTATTAGTTCTGCCGCTTCCACGATAAATTCTGCCGCCTGTGACTCATAAAAAAAACTAGCAGGTTGATGCATCATTACCCTGATAATATAACATAATAGATAGTTCCTCTATCTTGCATGATGAAAGTCGAAGAGATAAAGAATAATAAAATTAATAGTACGAAAAAAAAGATAGAATTGAACAACCGTACAGGCATCTTTTGCGCATTGCATACGGCTCTACAATGGAATTCACTTTTACCTTTTTTTACTTTACATCGAAGAAATAGAAAAAAAAAAAAATAAAAAAATAGGTAAATGATCCACTAGCCACCCTTCCTTTTGGAGTAGTTAAAAAATACTATGATGGCTCCGTTGCTTTATTATTTCGTCTGTTATTTAGCAATCCCAAAGTTTCTTTTTTTTTTCAAATACACAAATACAAATAAATAAGATTTTTTTTATTTATGTTTGTTTTTTTTTTTTTTATTTTCGTATTCTTTCATAACATAAATATTGTTATCTTCGGTGTGAAACCAAAAAAGTTTGTGACGCTGAAATGGGTCTCCCGATAGATCAGATAAAATTGGAAATACCCTTTATCTCATACTACTCTTTCGATACATAATGTAAGTATTTTGAAAATTTTTTCTTTGTATATCGAACTCGAAGTGCCATGCTATTATTACTTAATATTCATATTTCATATAATATTCATATTTCATATAGCGCGAAGGCATAGTCTTCTTTTTTTCTCTCAAATCAAATAAAAAACTCATTGGCGCCAAGCGTGAGGGAATGCTAGACGTTTGGTAATTTGTCCTCCCATCAGAATAAAAGATCCCATTGAAGCGGCTAATCCCACGCATACTGTCGGTACATCTGATCGCACAAATTGCATAGTATCATAAATAGCTACTCCAGGTACTAGCCATCCGCCAGGAGAGCTTATAAACAAAAAAATATCTTTGGTATAGTCCTCGATACTGAGATATATCATAAGAGCAATAAGGTGATTCGAGATCGCGTTATCAATCGGTTGGCCTAAAAAAAGTAATCTTTCTCGATAAAGTCGGTTGATTGGGATAAAATTGTATCCCTTAGGAACCGTACATGCACCTTTTGATGCATACGGTTCAACACAAATTGCGAAAAAAAAAGAATCAATGTGTAGATTCTAGCTTTCTTTCTTTTTTCATATTCATAGCAGGCTCTTTTTAACTTGTAACAAAGGGGAGCTTTTTCTTTCATGTTTCAAGAAAAATGGGTTTTGGCCTGTTTTAATTTATATATAAATTAAAAACCTATAAATAAAAAAAAAATTCACTAAACTTATCGGACTAACCTCTCATTGATGTATTGTTTCATCGGGATCCAACCCAAATCGCGATGTAATTTTCTTGTTCCTGAACGGTCTTCTTCAACTTTTTTTAGGTTTAGGCTCTACTCCGAGTAAAGATCTGCCCGATTTGGATTTGCACATATAGGACAAATGCCCCAATACCACGTCTTTTTGCTACGACTTCCTTTTTTATTTATTACATGTCTCCCGCCAAATAGTAAATATTCAATGTATTCATCACATTACTCGATTGATTAACAGTTTGAGATCATTATTATATATTATAAATGGAAAATCTTTATAAATATCATATTCTATTTATAAATAGAATATGATATAAGTGGTAATCATAGATATATTACCAATAGGTTTTTTTTTTCTAAACGGAGCCTTTATATTTAAATATTTAATATTTATATTATATTTAATATTTATATTTTTTTTGGTCTAACCAAGCCAACCATAAATTATAAATTATTATAATTGAGAATATTAATCTGTATACCCCCCTAAAAAATAGATTGAATTGCACTTCATTGCATTTCACGCTCCAAATTTTTGATGATTCAATCAACCTTTCTTGGGCGAAAGAGAGGATATCTCGATCGGGTAAGAGAACGGGGAAATACCATATGACCAAATATATCTGACAAGTCGCACTATATGTCAACCCACGATTGATTTTCGTCTCCAGGGTTTCGAAAAGGAATTCTTGGAACACCAACAGGCATAAAATGAAATAAAAATTAATTACTATAGCTCACTTTGATGTGAAAGCGTAACAATAGCTCACTTTGATGTGAAAGCGTAACAATAGCTCACTTTGATGTGAAAGCGTAACAATGTATTTATTGTCTTAATAATATTGTTCTTTAATCATATTTTATCTATAGATTGAATAAGTTTATAAAAAAGGAATACAGAAATACTAAAGGAAAATTCTTTCAAATAGGTCCTTTGAATGATGAACAAAAAAAATATAAATGCAGTCACTCATATAAAAGGTATCAACCTCTTACCATTGCGTGTTGGTACTTATCGGGTGTAGAATAGATCTGCTTCTTTTTGTTCCTACAAAAAAAATTGTTCCATTATTACTAAAAGAATAGAACAAATATTAATCCTTTCCCCGAGATAATCCACTCAAAAGGGAAGGTCCATCGTATTGTTTTTTTCCAGTGCAATAAAGTTACATAGTGTCTATTTTTCGTTGATAGAGGGGTATTTCTATGGGTTTGCCTTGGTATCGTGTTCATACCGTCGTATTGAATGATCCCGGTCGTTTGCTTGCTGTCCATATAATGCATACAGCTCTGGTTGCTGGTTGGGCCGGTTCGATGGCTCTATACGAATTAGCGGTTTTTGATCCCTCTGACCCTGTTCTTGATCCAATGTGGAGACAAGGTATGTTCGTTATACCCTTCATGACTCGTTTAGGAATAACCAATTCATGGGGCGGTTGGAGTATCACAGGAGGGACTATAACTAATCCGGGTATTTGGAGTTACGAAGGCGTGGCCGGTGCACATATTGTGTTTTCTGGCTTATGCTTTTTGGCAGCTATCTGGCACTGGGTGTATTGGGATCTAGAAATATTTTGTGATGAACGTACAGGAAAACCCTCTTTGGATTTGCCCAAAATCTTTGGAATTCATTTATTTCTCTCAGGGTTGGCTTGCTTTGGTTTTGGCGCATTTCATGTAACAGGATTGTATGGTCCGGGAATATGGGTATCCGATCCTTATGGACTAACCGGAAGGGTACAATCTGTAAATCCGGCGTGGGGTGTGGAAGGTTTTGATCCTTTTGTTCCGGGAGGAATAGCCTCTCATCATATTGCAGCAGGGACCTTGGGCATATTGGCGGGTCTATTCCATCTTAGTGTCCGTCCGCCCCAACGTCTATACAAAGGATTACGTATGGGAAATATTGAAACCGTCCTTTCCAGTAGTATCGCTGCTGTCTTTTTTGCAGCTTTTGTGGTTGCTGGAACTATGTGGTATGGTTCGGCAACTACCCCGATTGAATTATTTGGTCCCACTCGTTATCAATGGGATCAAGGATACTTCCAACAAGAAATATATCGACGAGTTGGTGCTGGGCTAGCCGAAAATCAAAGTTTATCCGAAGCTTGGTCTAAAATTCCTGAAAAATTAGCTTTTTATGATTACATCGGTAATAATCCAGCAAAGGGGGGATTATTCAGAGCGGGCTCAATGGACAATGGGGATGGAATTGCTGTTGGGTGGTTAGGACACCCTGTTTTTAGAGATAAAGAGGGTCGTGAGCTTTTTGTACGTCGTATGCCTACTTTTTTTGAAACATTTCCGGTTGTTTTGGTAGACGGAGACGGAATTGTTAGAGCCGATGTTCCTTTTAGAAGGGCAGAATCGAAATACAGTGTCGAACAAGTAGGTGTAACTGTTGAGTTCTATGGCGGCGAACTCAATGGAGTCAGTTATAGTGATCCCGCTACTGTGAAAAAATATGCTAGACGTGCTCAATTGGGTGAAATTTTTGAATTAGATCGTGCTACTTTGAAATCCGACGGTGTTTTTCGTAGCAGTCCGAGGGGTTGGTTTACTTTTGGACATGCTTCGTTTGCTCTGCTCTTTTTCTTCGGACACATTTGGCATGGTGCTCGAACCTTGTTCCGAGATGTTTTTGCTGGTATTGACCCAGATTTGGATGCTCAAGTAGAATTTGGAGCATTCCAAAAACTTGGAGATCCAACTACAAGAAGACAAGTAATCTGATACAATATTGTTTTGTTATTTTTCGTCTTTAGTTTTGTGAGTAGGGTACCAGATAAATCTTGATTTGAATCGCTACCTTTTCTTTGACTCTTGCTCTTTCTTTATCCGGGAGACGATCCCAAATAAACAGGTATGGAAGCTATAATTGTAAACCACGATCGAATCTATGGAAGCATTGGTTTATACATTCCTCTTAGTCTCAACTTTAGGAATAATTTTTTTCGCTATCTTTTTTCGAGAACCACCTAAAGTTCCAACTAAAAAGGTGAAATGATTTTTCATTATCTCAATTGAAAGTAATGAGCCTCCCAATATTGAGAGGCTCGTTACTTCAACTAGTCTCCGTGTTCCTCGAAAGGATCTCTTAATTGTTGAGAGGGTTGCCCAAAAGCAGTATATAAGGCGTACCCAGTAAAACTTACAAGTAAACCCGATATAAAGATGGCAACTAGGGTTGCTGTTTCCATTATTATATAGTTTCAAGATATAGTTTCAAGACCACAATGGATCTATGATAATATCATTTATTTACAACGGAATGGTATACAAAGTCAACAGATCTCAATGAATATAAAATACGATTTATGGCTACACAAACCGTTGAGGGTAGTTCTAGATCTGGTACAAGACGAACTACTGTAGGGAGTTTATTGAAACCATTGAATTCAGAATACGGTAAAGTAGCTCCTGGGTGGGGAACTACTCCTTTGATGGGTATCGCAATGGCCCTTTTTGCGGTATTCCTATCTATTATTTTGGAGATTTATAATTCTTCCATTTTACTGGACGGAATTGGAATGAATTAGATTCACAAAAACTAGTAACTAGCTTTTCAATCCAAAGTGAAGCATTTAGGTCTCTGATTTTTATCTCATTCTATTTTGGTAGTTCGATCGTGGAATTTCTTTGTTTCTGTAGTTCCGGAATATGAGTGTGTGGCTTGTTATAATTGATCCTATGGATATTACAGAGAATGCGTCTGTCATCTTGATTCTTGATAGAGATGGTTTTACTTCGTCGGATATTCATTCTAGTATCTGAAGCACGGAATATAGGAAATAGATTACAAAGTATTATTAGCACTATGATTCATACTGAATATTCAGACCTCGTGTCCGGACTTCCATTTTTTTTTTTTTTTCAAACGGTTAGATTTAGAAGTTATAAATCGAAAGATTTTTATTCTTTCAAACTCCTATTTACGCTTTTTTTGATCAAAGGACAAAGGTGTCTTTGGATTTTTATTCATTCTAGTTATTCATTGAATAAGTGATAATCCAACAGTTCTTACTCAAGGAATTTTTGGAATTTGTTTATAAAGAAAGGGTTTTATTGAATCATCGTGGTTCTAGTATGAATCTGGGGTTTTAATCGATTCATAGGGTCCTAACAAGAGAATTCC